ATAAATAGAAATATGATATTCTATATATAGAATATATATATAAATATATAGAATATATATATAAATGAATAGAATATGAATAATAATAATATATATGTAATGTTCTATTATTATAATAATGAATAGAAATCAAATCCATTACAAATAAAATAGAAAAAAGAGAGAGAGATAAGATATAAATAAAAAAGTCTTTTTTCAAGCCCTACTTTTTGTTTTGTTTGTTTATGCAATGTAACATAAACATAATATATATATTTCAATTGGGAGAGATGGCTGAGTGGACTAAAGCGTCGGATTGCTAATCCGTTGTACGAATTTTTGTACCGAGGGTTCGAATCCCTCTCTTTCCGTTTCCGTCCATGATTTGGTATTTTTTCTTTTGAACTTATGGAGCTTCCTTTGTTTGTTTTCTTTGTTTGATTTTTCTATTTACCACTTAAAGATGTATAATAGATATAAAATTCTAAAAATTTTTCAAAATCTAGCACAAGCAAGGAAAACATAGAAAACTTAAAATATTTTTTTTTATTCTTCACGTCCTGGATTACGTCCTGGATCGTTAGATAAGAATCCGAAGATGAAAAGAGAAACAAAGAATATCACTATCGTGTAAACAAATAGTTTTAGAGTAAGCATTACAAAATCTCCAAGATAAAAAAAAACGACAGAGAAAGAGAAAAGAGAATAGATTCTCTTATATAACACATTATGTTTCTTTTGATACAAAGTTTCTAAGAAATGAAGTGATTTCAAGGAAATAGAAAAAAAATTCGGAAATTTATTTCTTTGTAGGAAGAGCCGAGCCCTTTATTACTATTACCAATATAGTATTACCAATACCAATATACTATTACCAATATTTGTATTACAAAAGATTTTCTTTCATATCCACAACCCAGGTACTGGTGGTGGACTCAAATCTAATACAAATCTAAAAATAGAAGGATTTCTCAGTGGAAAAAACGTAAGAATGAGGGAATAATGAGATGGTCCAGATTTTTTTTGTCTATCAAAAAATTTCAATATTTGAATCGAGGATTCACACTGTAAGACTTATCTGATCTTTTAAATTGTTAAAATGTTCGAATTTTTGTTTTCGAATAAATTCCGAATTTTTTTAGGACATTTATTCAAATTCAAGATCTCATCGAAAACTTACAGCAGCTTGCCAAACAAAAGCTAAAAGAAAAAAGAGTACAGGTATTACTGGCATAATATCCACAATTGGATTCAAAAAAGCATAGGCTTCAGGTAATTTCGCCAAGAAAAAACCACTTGAATAAAGGGCGGAGTGAATACAAATACAGACCAAACTAAAGAGATTAAGCATAACAAACATTTTGTTCTTTAAGAAAAGAATTTTTTTTATTATTACAATCTTTATTGTATATTATTGTATATATATGTCTAATTTATATTAGAATATATTAAGAATTATATATATACATATATAATATAGATTTCTATTCTAATATTATATTCTAATAATATTAATATAGATCTAATGATATTAATATAGAGTATAATATTAGAATTAAAAAAAATATATTCCACTAAAATATGGAATAATATATATATAAATTTGAAATAAAATAATTAATATAATACTAAAAATAAGTATTTTAGTATTAATAGATATATTAATTATAGATAATAATCAATATTATTATTATTTAATAAATTATTAAAACTAAAAAAAAAATCAAATACAATCAGACCCTGCAAAATCCTTATTTAATTTGAACTTATCTAGTTCAAAATCTTTCCAGTCTGACAAAAAAAAGAAGAAATGAGACTTTCATACAATATCTTAATTGAATTCTATGTAATGATCAATAATTTCAGTTTGATTCTATATCTACGCATATCAAACTCGTAGCAACAATTTATTCTATGGATTTCTTGAGGTGGAATTGACGAACAACCAATACCAATAATAGTGTTTATTAATGTCGAATCAAAAATGGGGCGTGGCCAAGCGGTAAGGCAACGGGTTTTGGTCCCGCTATTCGGAGGTTCGAATCCTCCCGTCCCAGAGCATATCCATTCATGATGTATATACTATTTGAATACAAATAGTATCTCAGGATAAAAAAAAAAATGAACCCCTTTTTTTACCATTCGTCTCTAATCTAAATCGAGTCGCTTTTGAATCTACATCTTCAAAGTCGATTATTATTTTTTTTTTTGTAATCACTATGGATAATCTTATAATAAATATATATGAAACAATATATGGATTTATATTAATTTAATATATTAATTAAAATGCTTCTTTTTTCATATCTATTTCTCTTTTATTATATATATATGTATTTTATTTTATTTCTAATATAGAATATATATATATATTAATATATATTTGAATTGAATAAATATATATTTGAATTGAATAAATTCTTTTTTTTCTATTTTACAAAAACAAACTATCAAATCGAATAGAAAATTTATTCATACAATATCGATTTCATTTTAGTTTTTTTTTACTTCTTTCCTTTAGATTTCGAAATTGTCCATTCATATAGAAGGAAAACCTAGAAGTAAAAAGGATGGATTATTATGTATCGATTGAATCAATGACTATTCACGATTTCATAATTGAATCAATGACTATTCACGATTTCATAATTGAATCAATTACATACCGGATCCAAACTAAAGGAATGTTATGGTAAAACTTCGTTTGAAACGATGTGGTAAAAAGCAACGTGCGACTTGAAAGACATGATTAGATTAGCTGTGGATTCTTACATCCGCCATTTTTTTAGTATATAGAAATGGAGTGCTCTTGGCTCGACATCGTTTGTTCTGTTCCACTAGAACTCTTTGTTTGGGGGACGGGAGAGGGGTTGATGATGTAAATAGTACACGATGGAGCTCGAGTTGATTCATTTCTCGGGGGCAAGTATCTAAGGTTAGTGAAAATTAATAAGTTAGAACAACTTCGTAAGTATATTTTTGATAGAGAAATCGAAAAGATCCAATTTGAGCAAGGTTAAAGAAAAAGTGAAATTTGTTGGAATTGGTAAAACTATTTCGATCAAAAGTGTATCGCGGGAATCAACCCTCTATTTGTATGATTCGTTGAGAGAAAGAAAAAGAAATGGTATGTTGCTGCCATTTTGGAAACGATTAAGGATCCCCGAAGTAATGTCTAAACCTAATGATTCAAGGAAAAGCTAAAAGATCCTGGAACAAGCAAATACCATTTTCAAATTGTCTCAACAATTCCATTAGAATAACCATTCTATTAGAATGAAGAAAAACATGGATTCTAAATAAGACGGGCAAGAAAAGGGGGTAGAGACCGCTCAATAAATGAAATACCTAAGGTTTTTGTTTTCCTTTAAGTTATTTGAGAGTTATCCAATTTGAGTTATGAGGTTGCGAATACAAGGAGTTATTTTTTTTTTTTTTTTTTTTTTTAGAAACAAAAAAGAGAATAAGAAAAAAACTTAAATCACAGTCTAATTGATTTCATGATTTTATTGATCTATTTGACATAATAATTTTATACATAGACATAATTTTTGAATTTTATCGAGCCGTACGAGGAGAAAACTTCTTATACGTTTCTATGGGGGGGTGTATTGTTCATCTATATCTATCCCAATGAGCCGTTTATCGAATCGTTGCAATTGATGTTCGATCCCGAAGAGAGGGAAGAGATCTTCGGAAAGTGGGTTTTTATGATCCAATAAAGAATCAAACCTATTTAAATATTCCTGTTATTCTATATTTCCTTGAACAGGGCGCTCAACCTACAGGAACTGTTCAGGATATTTTAAAAAGGGCAGGTGTTTTTTTGGAGCTTTCCCCTACTCAACAAACGAAATTCAATTAATGAAATTAAAAAGAAGGAGGGTGTGGATGACTTGTATATAGATTTATAGAACTCTTTTCTTTTTATCCCCCCTCCCGCTCTCCATACCTAATTTTATATTTCTTATTGTTGACATAAAATGATGTTTTGGATAGCCACAAAAATGGATTTTTATCGGTCTTCAATTCAAAATGAAAAAAAAATGGATAGAGATAGAAGATATAGGAAAAGGCAAATGAATACTGACTAAATGAAGTAATTGGGTCTATAAATCCATTACCCCCAATGAGGTGATTTTTTTTTTATTATATAAATATTATTTTATAAAAGAGATTTATTATTATTATATAAAAGAGAAGAGAATTAATAAAATTGTATTCTAGATTATATTATCTATATTATATCTTTTTATTATTTATTTGATTATTGTTATTATATTTTTCAATATATTATTGAATTTAAATATTCGAATTTCTATTAGATTAGAATACGTTTTCTATAATAAAAAGGGAAAAATAATCGAATTGAAAAAGAATTCCAGCACATATAGTGACATATATAGTGAAATAATACTCCAGGTTCTCACGAAAAAGAATCATTTTTTTTTTTTTTTTTTTTATACCACTCGCTCGTTATTATTATCAGTTACCAATCCTAGTGATTGGATTTATATACTTTTTTTGATAGTAAACAAATGAGATATAATATAAAAGATATTCCATTTTAATGTTTAATTATTTTTCATCGAATGACTATTCATCTATTGTATTTTAATGTTAATAGAGGAAAAAAACTCTATGGAAAAATGGTGGTTCAATTCTATGTTGTTTAATAGGCAGTTAGAATACGGGTGTGGGCTAAGTAAATCAATGGATAGTTTTGGTCCTATTGAAAATACCAGTGTAAGTGAAGACCTAATTTTTATTGATATGGAAAAAAACTTTCCTAGCTGGAATGATAGTGACAATTCTAGTTACAGTAATGTTGATTATTTAGTCGGTGTCAGGAACATCCGGAATTTCCTATCTGATAAAATTTTTTTAGTTAGGGATAACAATAGCAAGAGGAACAGTTATTCCATATATTATGATATTGAAAATCAAATTTTGGAGATTGACAATGATCATTCTTTTCTAAGTGAACCAGAAAGTTTTTTTTATAGTTATAAGAATTCTAGCTATCTGAATAATGTCTCTAAGAGACATCATGATCATTACGTGTATGATACTAAATCTAGTTGGAATAATGACATTCATAGTTGCATTGAGAGTTTTCTTCGTTCTCAAATCTGTATTGGTAGTCACATTTTAGGTGAGAGTGATAAATACAATGACAGTCACTTTTATTATTACATTTGTAGTAAGGGCAGAAATAGTAGTGAAAGCGAGAGTTCTAGTATAATAACTATCACAAATGATATAAATGATAATTATTTAACTAGAAGAGAGAGTTCTAATGATCTCGATGAAACTCAAAAATACAAGCATTTATGGATTGAATGCGAAAATTGTTATGGATTAAATTATAAGAAATTTTTTAAATCAAAAATGAATATTTGTGAACACTGTGGATATCATTTGAAAATGAGCAGTTCAGATAGAATCGAACTTTCGATTGATCCAGGTACTTGGAATCCTATGGATGAAGACATGGTCTCTCTGGATCCCATTGAATTTCATTCGGAAGAGGAACCTTATAAGGATCGTATGGATTCTTATCAAAGAAAGACAGGATTAACTGAGGCTGTTCAAACAGGCACAGGTCAACTAAACGGTATTCCTGTAGCAATGGGGATCATGGATTTTGAGTTTATGGGGGGTAGTATGGGATCCGTAGTAGGTGAGAAAATCACCCGTTTGGTCGAATATGCTGCTAATCAACTTTTACCTCTTATTCTAGTATGTGCGTCCGGAGGAGCACGTATGCAAGAAGGAAGTCTGAGCTTGATGCAAATGGCTAAAATATCTTCTGCTTTATATGATTATCAAACAAATAAAAGGTTATTCTATGTATCCATCCTTACATCTCCTACTACTGGTGGGGTGACAGCTAGTTTTGGCATGTTGGGGGATATCATTATTGCCGAACCCAATGCTTACATTGCATTTGCGGGTAAAAGAGTAATTGAACAAACGTTGAATAAGACAGTACCCGAAGGTTCACAAGCAGCTGAATATTTATTCCATAAGGGCTTATTTGATTCAATCGTACCGCGTAACCCTTTAAAGGGGGTTTTAAGTGAGTTATTTCAGCTCCATGCTTTCTTGCCTTTGACTCAAAATTTAAAATCTAGCAGAACCTAAAAGATTTTTTTATTCTTTTTTTTTTTAATTCCAAATAAAATAAATTAAAAGGTGTATTATCATACATATGTTTCTTGGAGAAATAGAAGGCGAAATCAATCCATTTATTTAGTTCTACGTTTTACATTCCTTATGTTTATAATTCTATATTATAATCATATATATATATAATTTATATAATTAATTAAATAGAATCTAATTCTATAATATAGAATTAGATTCTATTTGCACTTTTGATTCCATTTTTTATTAATTTATTTCTTTTTTATTATATTTTATACTCAATATACTCATTTATACTCATTATATAGACTGAATATATATTCTATATATATTCAGTCTATATAATGAGTATAATTTATCAAATATACTTATCGAAAAAAGTTATCCATTGAGTCATACTAAGTATATTTGAATTCTAGTGATTATAGACTATCTTTATAACAATATAAGAAAAAAATGAAATATATATAAATATATATAACAGGTACAAATATTAAATCGAGGTACCCATTCTATGATAAACTTACCCTCCATTTTTGTGCCTTTAGTGGGCCTAGTATTTCCGGCAATTGCAATGGCTTCTTTATTTCTTTATGTTCAAAAGAACAAGATTTTTTAGATACGGACAGTAGGCACAAATCAGATATATTTTTTTTTAGATCTGGAAGCAATTCGATGAATTACTCCTAAAGGTTTACTGCTAGTTGATGAGAGTTACTTCGGAAACAAAGAAAAATAAAGTAAAATTCATTTGCTTGGGTTTTTTATTCTCCCAATTCCAATAAAACAGAACTGGATCTAATATGAGTTGGCGATCAGAACGTATATGGGTAGAACTTATAGCTGGGTCTCGAAAAACAAGTAATTTCTGCTGGGCCTTTATCCTTTTTTTAGGTTCATTAGGGTTCTTATTGGTTGGAACTTCCAGTTATCTTGGTAGGAATTTGTTATCTTTATTTCCGTCTCAGCAAATTCTTTTTTTTCCACAAGGAATCGTGATGTCTTTCTATGGAATCGCGGGTCTCTTTATTAGTTCTTATTTGTGGTGTACAATTTGGTGGAATGTGGGTAGTGGTTATGATCGATTCGATAAAAAAGCGGGAATAGTGTGTATTTTTCGTTGGGGATTTCCCGGAAAAAATCGTCGTATTTTTCTCCGATTCCTTATGAAAGATATTCAGTCCATCAGAATAGAAGTTAAAGAGGGTATTTATACTCGTCGTATCCTTTATATGGAAATCATAGGACAGGGGGCCATTCCCTTGACTCGTATTGACGAGAATTTGACTTCACGAGAAATTGAACAAAAAGCTGCAGAATTGGCCTATTTCTTGCGTGTACCAATTGAAGTACTTTGAAAAAAAAAAGAAATGAACTGAAAAAATGAATGCTTCCTTAGGGAAAATTTCTTTTTTTTTTCGAAATTTTTCTATTTGGTTTTGATAGAAGGGGCCTTCTTTGGTTTCGAAATCCGACTAATATTCATTACGCGAAGTGCTCCTCCGTGTATTCATTAAAAGGGGTAATTGCTTCGAATCTTAGCAATTGATATTTTTTGAAACAATATTTTTTTCTTCATTCAAAAATTGGCAGTGGATTCTTTCGATTTTTTAGTCTATTTCTGTATTCTTTCTAAATTCAAGGACTAACTCCCGAATTGAAAATAAAAAGACGCGGGAATAGATTATAGATTTTCTATGACTTGTAATAGAACTTATGCTTGATAGAAACATTATTATCATCCTATAGAGTTGACGAATGAGATGAAGCTGAGTTCATTAAATAAAGACGAAAAATGGCAAAAAAGAAAGAATTCATTCCGTTTCTATATCTTACACCTATAGTCTTTTTGCCCTGGTGCATCTCTTTCACATTTAAGAAAAGTCTGGAATCTTGGGTTACTAATTGGTGGAATACTAGGCAATCCGAAATTTTCTTGAATATCATTCAAGAAAAGAATATTCTAAAAAAATTCATAGAATTCAAGGAACTGTTCCTCTTGGATGAAATGCTAAAGGAATACCCGGAAACACGTCTACAAAATCTTCGTACCGAAATCCACAAAGAAACCATCCAATTGATCAAGACGCACAACGAAGATCGTATCCATGCGATTTTGCACTTCTCGACAAACATACTCTGTTTCGTTATTCTAAGTGGTTATTCCAGTCTAGGTAATCAAGAACTTCTTATTCTTAACTCGTGGGTTCAAGAATTCCTATATAACTTAAGTGACACAATAAAAGCTTTTTCTATTCTTTTATTAACTGATTTATGTATAGGATTCCATTCGACCCATGGTTGGGAACTAATGATTGGTTCTGTCTATAAAGATTTTGGATTTGCTCAGAATGATCAAATTATATCTGGTCTTGTTTCCACTTTTCCAGTCATTTTAGATACAATTTTAAAATATTGGATTTTCCGTTATTTAAATCGCGTATCTCCGTCACTTGTAGTGATTTATCATTCAATGAATGACTGAAAAAAGATCCACTGATCAAATTGGAAAGTTTGTTATTTTTTTTTTTTAATTTTGTACAAAAGCTAAACAACATTCAAATCTTTTTCTTTCTAGCCACCACCCAAGGGATTCTTCCCATATTCCAGGAAAATCTTTTCAGTAAATAGCAGAATCATGGATAGGGAACTATGCCAGTGACCTACCAAATTTTATTGTAGAAATTTTCAGGATCAATGATTGGACCATGCAAACTAGAAATGCCTTTTCTTGGATAAAGGAAGAGATTACTCGATCCATTTCCGTATCGCTCATGATATATATAATAACTCGAGCACCCATTTCAAATGCATATCCCATTTTTGCACAGCAGGGATATGAAAATCCGCGAGAAGCAACTGGTCGTATTGTATGTGCCAATTGCCATTTGGCTAATAAGCCCGTGGATATTGAAGTTCCACAAACGGTACTTCCCGATACTGTATTTGAAGCAGTTGTTCGAATTCCTTATGATATGCAAGTGAAACAAGTTCTTGCTAATGGTAAAAAGGGGGCTTTGAATGTGGGGGCTGTTCTTATTTTACCGGAGGGCTTTGAATTGGCCCCCCCCGATCGTATTTCGCCTGAGATTAAAGAAAAGCTAGGTAATCTCTCTTTTCAAAGCTATCGTCCCACAAAAAAAAATATTCTTGTGGTAGGCCCTGTTCCCGGTCAGAAATATAGTGAAATCACCTTTCCTATCCTTTCCCCCAATCCTGCTACTGAGAGAGATGTTCACTTCTTAAAATATCCTATATATGTAGGCGGGAACAGGGGGAGGGGTCAAATTTATCCCGACGGGAGCAAGAGTAATAATAATGTGTATAATGCTACAGCAGCGGGGATAGTCAAAAAAATCATACGAAAAGAAAAGGGGGGATACGAAATAACTATAGTGGATGCATCGGATGGACGTGAAGTGATTGATATTATACCTCCAGGACCAGAACTTCTTGTTTCAGAGGGTGAATCTATCAAACTTGATCAACCATTAACGAGTAATCCTAATGTGGGTGGATTTGGTCAGGGGGATGCAGAAATAGTACTTCAAGATCCGTTACGTGTCCAAGGTCTCTTGTTCTTCTTGGCATCCATTATTTTGGCACAAATATTTTTGGTTCTTAAAAAGAAACAATTTGAGAAGGTGCAATTGTCCGAGATGAATTTCTAATTTCTAGGTCCGCGAACAACATATTAAGCAGGTAAAAAGAACTAAATTTTAGTTGATAAATTCCGTAATTCTATTCTGTATAATCCAAAATTTATGAAAAAGGACCTTTGATTCTTTCGAGTCTTTTTCTACCATATTTAGAGAATTCCTTGTACTGCAGTACTAGTCAGTCATAGTATATATATATTGTGAAGAAGACT